TTTTTTTTTTTTATTTTTATAGAAAATTTATTAATTATGGTTTATATATATATATGTATATATATAATTAAATATATTTAAATTAAATTTTTAATTTATTAATATATTTATAATTTATTAATTAATTAATTTAATAAAATATAATTATATTAATTTATATATATTTAAATGAATATAGATTGATAATAATGATATACATATTTAAATTAAATATTATAAAAAGAAAAAAAAGAAAATTATTTAATATTTAATAATTTATATTAAATATTTTAATTTATTAATATATAAATATAAATATATAAATAAATTAATAAATTTAATTAAATATATTAATAAATTAAATTTTTAATTTATTAATATATTAATATATATATATATATATATACATATAAAAAAAAAAAAAAAAATCTATGGTTTTTTTTTTACATTAAAAGAAAAAAAAATTTTTTATAGTTTATAAAATTTATATTGAATTTATTTTACATATAAATTTTAGTGTTAATTTTTAATTATTTTAATAATAATTAATTTTTATAGTAGTAATTAATATTAAAAATTTAAGAAATTAAGATTTAGTATTATTTAAAATTTAATAACTAATTTTGTGCCAGCAGTTGCGGTTAAACAAAGATTAAATTAAATTATATTAGTAATTAATAAATAATTTTAATTTAATAAAATTTTTAAATTATTAGGTGAAATTTTAATTTAATAAAAATTTAATTTAATGATTATGATTTAATAAAATTTATTTATAAACTAGGATTAGATACCCTATTATTAAAAAATTAAAATTTAACTACTAAAATAGTATATAATTATTGAAACTTAAATAATTTGGCGGTATTTTAGTTTATTTAGAGGAATCTGTTTAATAATTGATAATCCACGAATAAATTTACTTAATTTATAATTTTGTATATCGTTGTTAAAAAAATATTTTTAAATAATAATAATATTTAAAAATTTTAATTAAAAATTAAATCAGATCAAGATGCAGAATATAATTATGAATATAATGGATTACAATAAAAATATTTAAATGAATTTAAATTTGTAATAATTTATTGAAGGTGGATTTAAATGTAATTTTATTTAATTTAATAAAATGATTATGAATTAGAATATGTACATATTGCCCGTCGCTTTCATATATAAATTGGAATAAGTCGTAACAAAGTAGAGGTACTGGAAAGTGTTTCTAGAAAGAACAAATTAGAGCTTGAGTAAAGTATTTCATTTACATTGAAAAGATATTAATTATTTAATTAATTTGAGAGGTAAGAATTAATTTGTTTAAATTATAATTAAAAAATTTTTAAATGAAATAAATATATTTAATGGGGGTTAAAGTATATTTATAGAAATAATTAAAAATTTTATAGTTAATTAGTATTGTGAAAGAATTTTGAAATATTTGAAAATAAATTTATTAATAAGTAATTTTAATTTAATGTATCTTGTGTATCAGAGTTTATTAAATAATTATATTTAATTAAATAATTCTCGAATTTAAAAGAGATAAATAATTATTAAAGTTATTGTTGCATAAATATTTTAAATAATTATTTTGAAATGAGATGTTAATCGTTTTTAAATATATCTAGTTTTTTTTGAAATAAATTTAATTTAAAATTTATTTTAAAATTAAAATAATTAATTATTTTAATTTTAAAATAAATTTAATAATTTAAGGGATAAGCTTTAAATTAAAATATTATAATTATATTTTAATTTTGAAAATTTTATAATTTATATTGTTAATAAAATTTAATTTATTATAAATAATTTCATATTAATTAAAATTTAATATAATTTAATTTTTTAAAAAAAAATATTTTTTAATAAGGAAAATTTAGGTATAATGATAAAATTAGTATATTTAATAATAAATTAATAAATAAATTGATTAATTAATAAAAAGGAATTCGGCAAATATATATATTCACTTGTTTATCAAAAACATGTCTTTTTGAAATTAATTTAAAGTCTAATCTGCCCACTGATAATTTATTAAAGGGCTGCAGTATTTTGACTGTACAAAGGTAGCATAATCATTAGTCTCTTAATTGGTGACTTGTATGAAAGATTGGATGAGATATAAACTGTCTCTTTATTATTTATAGAATTTAATTTTTTAGTTAAAAAGCTTAAATAATTTAAAAAGACGAGAAGACCCTATAGAGTTTTATATATATTTAAATAATTATTATTTATTAGTTGATAAATTTTTATTTAAATATATATTTTATTGGGGTGATAAAAAAATATAATAAACTTTTTTTTTTTTTATCATGAATAAGTGATTATTTGATCCATTTTTAATGATTATAAGATAAAATTACCTTAGGGATAACAGCGTAATTTTTTTTTTTAGTTCATATAAGAAGAAAAGTTTGCGACCTCGATGTTGGATTAAGATAAAATTTAAACGCAAAAGTTTAAAATTTTGATCTGTTCGATCATTAAAATCTTACATGATCTGAGTTCAAACCGGTGTAAGCCAGGTTGGTTTCTATCTTTTAATAAATAAAATATTTTAGTACGAAAGGATTAAATATTTAAATTAAATTTATAATAAATGATTATTAATAATTTAATTATAATAAAATTATGATTTATTTATGAACTATTTTGGCAGATAAGTGTGTTGATTTTAGAAGTCATTAATATATATTATTTAAATATATAGATAGTATATGTTTATAAATGATATTTTATTAATTTTTATTGGATTTATTATTTTAATTTTAGGAGTTTTAATTAGAGTGGCTTATTTAACTTTATTAGAACGGAAATTATTAGGTTATATTCAGATTCGAAAGGGACCTAATAAAGTTGGTTATTTAGGAATTTTACAACCTTTTTCTGATGCTATTAAGTTATTTACTAAAGAACAGACTTTCCCATTATATTCAAATTATTTATCTTATTATTTTTCTCCTGTTGTTAGTTTTATTTTATCTTTAATAATTTGAATATTAATTCCTTATTATTTTAATATAATTAGATTTAATTTAGGTTTATTATTTTTTTTATGTTGTACAAGATTAGGGGTTTATACTGTTATAATTGCTGGATGATCTTCAAATTCTAATTATGCATTATTAGGGGGATTACGAGCTGTTGCTCAAACAATTTCTTATGAAGTAAGTTTAGCTTTAATTTTAATATCTACTATTATTATAGTAATAGATTTTAATTTAATTAAATTTTTTGAATTTCAAAATTTAGTTTGATTTTTTTTTCTTATAATACCTTTAAGATTTTGTTGAATATCTTCTAGATTAGCTGAAACTAATCGTACTCCTTTTGATTTTGCTGAAGGTGAAAGAGAGTTAGTTTCAGGATTTAATGTTGAATATAGTAGTGGTGGATTTGCTTTAATTTTTTTAGCTGAGTATTCTAGAATTTTATTTATAAGAATATTATTTGTATTATTATATTTAGGTGGTTATTTATTATCTTTTTATTTTTATTTAAAATTAAGATTTTTATCTTTTTTATTTATTTGAGTTCGTGGTACATTACCTCGTTATCGTTATGATAAATTAATATATTTAGCTTGAAAAAGATATTTACCTGTTTCATTAAATTTTTTATTATTTTTTATAGGTTTAAAGATTTATTTACTATAATAGGAATGAGTTAATTTTAGTATAAAATTAATAGAATATATTCAATTCTTTCTTAAGTTTTCAAAACAAATGCTTAAACAAGCTCATTAATTAATTATTAAATAAAATTTTGTCTCAATAAATAGATATTAATGGATTAATAATAAAATAAGAGAAATAAAAAATTGTTAGTAATTGTCCTGTAATAATATAAGGATCTTCAACAGGTCGAGCTCCAATTCATGTTAATAAAATAACTATTATTGTAAAAAATCAAAATATAATTTGATTTAACGGGTAAAATTGATTTCCTTGTATTTTTTTATAAAAGGTAAAAGGTAAAATAATTAGAATTAAAATAGATATAACTAATGCAATTACTCCTCCTAGTTTATTAGGAATTGATCGTAAAATTGCATATGCAAATAAGAAATATCATTCAGGTTGAATATGAACTGGAGTAACTAAAGGATTAGCAGGAATAAAATTATCTGGATCGCCTAATAAATATGGATTTATTAAAGTTAATAATGTTAATATTATAATTAAAATAATAAATCCAATTATATCTTTAAATGTGAAAAATGGATGAAATGGAATTTTATCTAAATTTCTATTTAGTCCTAATGGATTATTAGATCCTGTTTGATGTAGAAATAATAAATGAATTATTGTTATTATTAAAATTACAAAAGGTAAAAGAAAATGAAATGTGTAAAAACGAGTTAATGTTGCATTATCAACAGCAAATCCTCCTCAAATTCAATTTACTAATATAGTTCCTAAATATGGAATAGCTGATAATAGGTTTGTAATTACTGTTGCTCCTCAAAATGATATTTGTCCTCATGGTAATACATATCCTATAAATGCTGTAGCTATTAATAAAAATAAAATAATGACACCAATTATTCATGTAAATTTTAAATTAAATGATTCATAATAAATTCCTCGTCCAATATGTATATAAACACAAATAAAAAAAAATGATGCTCCATTAGCATGTAAAGTTCGAATTAATCAACCATAATTTACATTTCGACAAATATAATTAACACTATAAAATGCTAATTCAATATTTGCAGTATAATATATAGTTAAAAATAATCCTGTGATAATTTGAATAATTAAACATAAAGCTAATAATGATCCAAAGTTTCATAAAGATGAAATATTAGAAGGTGTTGGTAAGTCAATTAATGATCCATTAATAATTTTAATAATAGGATGAATTTTTCGAATTGGGGTATATAATTTTATCATTAATTTATTGAATTGATCGAAGAGGTCCATAAAAAATATTAGTAATTTTTACAGTTGCAATTAAGGTAATAAATAAATAAATAATTATTAGAATTATAATTAAATATGTTTGATTATTATATAATTTATTTAAGTTGATTTTATTTTCATTATTTAAAAATATTAAATTAAAAAATATATTTATTTCTATATTATTATTAAAGTTTATTCAATTTAAGTTGTTAAAAAAAATTAATTGTATAAATATAATTATTATAGTTAATAATAAAATAGTAATTTTTATATTTAAATTAATTTTAAATAATTCATTTGATGCTACTCTACAAACATAAATAAACAAAACTAATAATCCTCCAAGGAAAGTTAAAAATAAAATGTAAGAAAATCAATAAGTTTTAATTATTATTCCTGAAATTAGACATGTTATTAAGGTTTGAATTAAAATTATTAATCCTATTGATAAAGGATGATTTAAAAAAAATATTAATATTGATATTATTATTATTATAAGAGAAATAAATATTTTAATTTCAAAGAATAGTTTAGTTAAAATAATAATTTTGGAGATTATAGATAAAGAAATTCTTTTTCTTTGAAGTTTTTAAAGAAAATTACTTATTTTTGATTTACAAGACCAATGTTTTATTTTAAACTATAAAAACAATTTTAATTACTAATGATAGTTATAAATATATTAGTTTTTATTATTATATTTATTTTTGGTAATATTATTTTTGTTTCTAAACATAAACATTTATTAATTGTATTATTAAGATTAGAATTTATAGTTTTAAGAGTTTATTTATTTTTTTTATTATTTTTGAGATTAATTAATTTTGATTTATATATATTAATAGTTTTTTTAGTTTTTTCAGTTTGTGAAGGTGTTTTAGGATTATCAATTTTAGTATCTATAATTCGTACTCATAGTAATGATTATTTTCAAAGATTTAATTTATTATAATGATAAAATTTTTTTTTTTAATAATTTTCATAATTCCTTTATGTTTTATAAAAAATATATTTTGATTGGTTCAAATAATATTATTTATTATAATATTTTTTTTTATAAATTTATCTATTAATATATGTAATAATTTTAATATTAGATATATATTTTCTTGTGATATTATATCTTTTGGTTTAATTTTATTAAGAATTTGAATTTGTTGTTTAATGATTATAGCAAGTGAAAATTTATTAAAAATTAATTTTTATATTAATTTTTTTTTATTTAATATTATTATATTATTAATTATATTATTTATAACATTTAGTGTGATAAATATATTTATATTTTATTTATTTTTTGAAGGTAGATTAATTCCTACTTTAATATTAATTATTGGTTGAGGTTATCAGCCTGAACGAATTCAAGCTGGAATATATTTATTATTTTATACTTTATTTGTTTCTTTACCATTATTAATAGGGATTTTTTTTGTTTTTAATTATATAAATGGTATTATAATATATTTTTTAAAATTTTTAAATTTAAATATGTATTTATTATATTTTTGTATATTATTAGCTTTTTTAGTAAAAATACCTATATATTTAACTCATTTATGATTACCTAAAGCCCATGTTGAAGCTCCTGTATCAGGATCAATAATTTTAGCAGGAATTATATTAAAATTAGGGGGGTATGGTTTATTACGAGTTATAATTTTTTTACAAGAAATTAACATGAAAATAAATTATATTTGAATTATTATTAGATTAATTGGTGGATTTTATATTAGTTTAAATTGTTTTTGTCAAGTTGATATTAAATCTTTAATTGCTTATTCATCTGTTGCTCATATGAGAATTGTTATTGGGGGGATTATAACTATAAATTATTGAGGGTATTATGGTTCTTATATTTTAATAATTGGTCATGGATTATGTTCTTCAGGGATATTTTGTTTAGCTAATATTAATTATGAACGTTTACATAGACGAAGATTAATAATTAATAAAGGGATAATAAATTTTATACCTTCAATAAGTTTATGGTGATTTTTATTATTATCTTCTAATATAGCAGCACCTCCTTCCCTTAATTTAATAGGAGAGATTAGTTTAATTAATAGATTGATAAGATGATCTTATTTATCTATAATTATATTAATATTAATTTCTTTTTTTAGAGCTGGTTATAGTTTATATTTATATTCTTATATTCAACATGGGAAAAATTATATAGGATTATATAGATTTTATACTGGAGTTTCTCGAGAATATTTATTATTATTATTACATTGATTTCCATTAAATATTTTAGTTTTAAAAATTGATTATGTAATATTATGATTTTATTTAAATAATTTAATAAAAATATTGATTTGTGGTATCAAAAATATGAGATAATCATTTTAAATTATTAATAAATATTCAATTTGTTTTATTATTTTTTTTTTTTTATTTTTATTTAGAGGGTTAAATTTTTTATTTTTAATTTATTTTTTAATAAATAATTTAGTTTTTTTTTTAGAATGAGAAATTATTTCATTTAATTCTATAGTAATTACAATATCTATTTTATTAGATTGAATGTCTTTATTATTTATAATATTTGTTTCTTTAATTTCTTCAGTTGTTATTTATTATAGAAAGAGTTATATAAGATCTGAAATAAATTTATTTCGATTTATTTATTTAGTTTTTTTATTTGTTGTTTCTATAATTTTATTAATTATTAGTCCTAATATTATTAGTATTTTATTAGGTTGAGATGGATTAGGTTTAGTTTCTTATTGTTTAGTAATTTATTATCAAAATTTAAAATCTTATAATGCTGGTATATTAACAGCTTTATCTAATCGTATTGGTGATGTTTTAATTTTAATAGTTATTTGTTGAATTATAAATTATGGTAGTTGAAATTATATTTTTTATTTAAATTTTATAAATAATGATTTTTCTATAAAGATAGTTGGTATATTAATTATTATGGCTGCTATAACTAAAAGAGCTCAAATTCCATTTAGTTCTTGATTACCTGCTGCTATAGCAGCACCAACTCCTGTTTCTGCTTTAGTTCATTCTTCAACTTTAGTTACAGCTGGAGTTTATTTGTTAATTCGTTTTAATATATTATTAGTTAATATGTTTTTTTTTAAAATTTTATTATTATTATCTATATTAACAATATTTATAGCTGGGATTTCGGCAAATTATGAATTTGATTTAAAAAAAATTATTGCTTTATCTACTTTAAGTCAGCTTGGTTTAATAATAAGAATTTTAAGAATAGGAATGCCTGATTTAGCTTTTTTTCATTTATTAACTCATGCTATATTTAAAGCTTTATTATTTATATGTGCTGGTGTTATTATTCATATAATAAATGATATGCAAGATATTCGTTATATAGGAGGTATTAGATTATATGTTCCTTTAACTTGTTTATGTATAAATATTTCTAATATAGCTTTATGTGGTATTCCTTTTTTAGCTGGATTTTATTCTAAGGATTTAATTTTAGAGTTAGTAAGTTTTAGAAATTTAAATTTAATGGTTTTTTTATTATATTATATTTCTACAGGATTAACTATGTTTTATAGATTACGTCTTTATATATATTTAATAGTAAATGATTTTAATTTATTGAGAATTTATAATTTATATGATGAAGATTATACTATATTAAAAAGAATAATTGTTTTATTATTTATAAGAATTATTAGAGGTAGATTTTTAAGATGAATAATTTTTTATTATCCTTATATGATTTATTTACCTTTTAATATAAAAATAATAGTAATTTATGTTATTATTATTGGTGCTTTTATAGGTTATTTAATTAGAAATATAAATATTTTTTCAGTAAATAAATTTATTATAAGATATAATTTAAGAATATTTTTATGTATAATATGATTTATGCCTAATTTATCTACTTATGGTTTAAGTTACAATATTTTAAATTTTAGTCAAGGTTTAATAAAAAATATTGATTTAGGCTGAAGAGAAGTTTATAGAGGGTTAGGTTTATTTAATATAGTAAAAAGTTATTCTATTATTTATAATATTTATCAATTAAATAATTTTAAAATTTATTTATTTAGATTTGTTTTATGAATAATAATTTTTTTTATTATATTATTATTATTTTATTTAAATAGCTTATATAATTAGAGTGTAATATTGAAGATATTAAGGAGATTTATTAATCTTTAAATATTTATAAAAATAATATTTTTATTTTTACAATGAAAATGTAATGTTTTAATTTAAACTATATAAATTTGATAGAAAAAGAAATATTAATGGAATTTAACCACTAAAAATTAAGTTAGCAGCTTAATTTTATTCTTTATATTTCATTTAATTGGAATATGTAATTCAATTTTATCATTAACAGTGATATACCTCTAATTTGGTTTCAATTAAAAATAAGGAGTAAGTAAACTCTATCTTTTAAGTCGAAATTAAATGCAAATTGCTTCTTATTTAAGATAAATTGAATATACAATTTTTTTTGAATGCAAATCAAATGTTTTAATTAAACTATAATCCTATTAATTAGTTCAATTTAATATATTTTGATTTCATTCATGATATAATCCTAATAATAAAATAATAAAAAAGAAAAATCTAATTTTTGTTCAAATAATAAAGTTTGTTATTTTAAATAATATGATAATAGGGAAAATTAAAGCAATTTCTACATCAAAAATTAAAAAAATTATTGTAATTAAAAAAAAATGTAGTGAAAAAGGAATTCGTGCTGATGATTTAGGATCAAAACCACATTCAAATGGTGAATTTTTTTCTCGGTCTATAAATGTTTTTTTTGATAAAATAATTGATAATATTATTATGATATTAGATAAAATAATAATAATAATTGTAATAAGTATTATTAAAATAATTATTTATATTAATAAAAATTAAACTTTTTGATTGGAAGTCAAATATACTAAATATATTATATAAATAATTAATTACCTCATCAATAGATAGAGATATAAAGAAATAATCATACTACATCTACAAAGTGTCAATATCAAGCAGCAGCTTCAAATCCAAAATGATGATTTTTAGAGAAATGATTTAATATATGTCGGATTAAACAAATTAATAAAAATATTGTTCCAATAATAACATGTAATCCATGAAAACCTGTTGCTATAAAAAATGTTGAACCATAAATACTATCTGCGATAGTAAAAGGTGCTTCAATATATTCAAAAGCTTGTAAAATTGTGAAATAAATACCTAAAATAATAGTTAAAAATAAACTTTGAGTTATTTGAGAATAATTATTTTCTATTAAAGCATGATGTGCTCAAGTTACAGTAACACCAGATCTAATTAAAATAATAGTATTTAATAATGGAATTTGGAAAGGATTGAATGGAATAATTCCTATTGGGGGTCATATAGATCCAATTTCAATATTAGGGGATAAACTACTGTGAAAGAAAGCTCAAAAAAAAGAGATAAAAAAAAAAATTTCTGATACAATAAATAGGATTATTCCTCATCGAAGTCCTTTAGTAACTAAAATAGTATGTTTACCTTGTAAAGTTCCTTCACGACAAACATCTCGTCATCATTGATATATTGTTAAGATAACAATAATATATCCTAAAATTAATAAATTTATATTAAAATTATGAAATCATTTAACTATTCCAGTTACTAATGTTATTACTCCAATAGCTCCAGTTAAAGGTCATGGTCTATAATCAACTAAATGATATGGATGATTGTGGGTTATTTTCATTAATTTACTTCACTAGAATATAAGGTTCTAAGAATTGCAATAACATATGATTGAATAATCGCAACTGCTGATTCTAATACTATTAATAAAATTTGAATTATAATTAAAAATAATAATAAATATGAAGGTATATTAGGTCCAGTACCACTTAATAATGTTATTAGTAAATGACCAGCAATTATATTAGCAGTTAATCGAACAGCTAATGTACCTGGTCGAATAATATTACTAATTGTTTCAATTAATACTATAAAAGGTATTAAAATAGTTGGTGTTCCTTGAGGAATTATATGAATAAATATGTGTTGAGAATTATTAATTCATCCATATAATATAAATCTTAATCATAAAGGTAAAGAAATAGATAAAGATAAAGTTAAATGTCTTGTTCTTGTAAAGATATAAGGAAATAATCCTAAAAAGTTATTAAATAAAATAAAAGAAAATATTGAAATAAAAATAAATGTTGATCCATTAAAATAATTATTTTTTAATAATATTTTAAATTCATTATGAAGTTTATTTAAAATTGTATATCATAGATAATAATGTCGATTAGGAATTAATCAATAAGTATAAGGAATGAATAATAATCCTAAAAAAGTACTAATTCAATTAATAGATAAGTTAAATAAATTTGTTGAAGGATCAAAAATTGAAAATAAATTAGTTATCATTTTCAGGTAATATTTTTATTTTTAATATTTTTATTTAATAATTTATTATTTGTTAATTTAATATTAAAAATATAATAATTTATAATATTAAAAATAATAAAAATTATAATAAAATAAATAAAAGATATTAATCAATTAATAGGTATTATTTGAGGTATAAAAGAATATTATATATATATAATAATTTAAAATTGACATATTTATGTTATTTTTTAACTAATTCTTTTAATTCATTAGAAGTAATTGCTAATTTACTATAAAATGGTTTAAGAGACCAGTACTTGCTTTCAGTCATCTAATGATGAATAATTATTAATTCAATTAATAAAGTTTTTAATTGAAATTCTTTCAATTACAATAGGTATAAATCTATGATTTGCTCCGCAAATTTCAGAACATTGACCAAAAAAAATTCCTGGTCGATTAATAAAAAAATTAGTTTGATTTAATCGACCAGGATTAGCATCAACTTTAATTCCTAATGATGGAATTGTTCATGAATGAATTACATCTGTTGCTGTTACTATAATTCGAATTTGGTTATTTATAGGTAAAATAATTCGATTATCTACATCTAATAAACGAAAATTATTTATTTTTATTTCATTAGATGGAATTATATAAGAGTCAAATTCAATATTATGAAAATCTGAATATTCATAACTTCAATATCATTGATGACCAATTGATTTTAATGTAATTAAAGGATTATTAAGTTCATCTAATAAATATAATAGTCGTAAGGATGGTAATGCAATAAAAATTAAAGTAATAGCTGGTAAAATAGTTCAAATTAATTCAATTATTTGTCCTTCTAGTAAAAGTCGATTAATGTATTTATTAAAAAATAAATTTATTATGATATAACCAACTAAAATAGTAATTATAATTAAAATAATTAAAGTATGATCATGAAAAAAAATAATTTGTTCTATTATAGGAGAAGCTCCATTTTGAAGATTTAAATTAGATCAGGTTGCCATTTCTAAAAAAAGGAAATCCTTTATAAATGGGGTTTAAATCCATTACATATAATCTGCCATATTAGAAATTACTTAAAATAGGTAATTCATTATATGAATGTTCAGCTGGTGGTAGATTTTGATATCATTCAATAGATGAAGATATATTTAATGGGAATAAAATTATTCGTTGATTAATTATTGATTCTCAAATAATAATTAATATTATTAAAATAGCTAATAATGAAATATAAGATCCTAATGATGAAATAATATTTCATGAAATATATGAATCAGGATAGTCAGAATATCGTCGAGGTATTCCAGCTAATCCTAAAAAATGTTGGGGAAAGAATGTTAAATTGACACCAATAAATATAATAAAAAATTGAATTTTTAATAAGTATGGATTTATTATTAATCCTGTAAATAATGGATATCAGTGAATAAATCCTCCTAAGATTGCAAATACAGCTCCTATAGATAGTACATAATGAAAATGGGCTACTACATAATATGTATCATGTAATGTAACATCAATAGATGAATTTGATAAAATTACTCCAGTTAATCCTCCTACTGTAAATAAAAATACAAATCCTAATCTTCATAATATTGAAGGACTATAATTAATTTGAGTTCCATGAAGAGTTGCTAATCAACTAAAAATTTTAATACCAGTTGGTACTGCAATAATTATTGTTGCAGATGTAAAGTAAGCTCGAGTATCAATATCTATTCCTACAGTGAATATATGATGGGCTCATACAATAAATCCTAATAAACCAATTGCTATTATTGCGTAAATTATACCTAAACAACCAAATGTTTCTTTTTTACTTCTTTCTTGAGAAATAATATGGGAGATTATACCAAATCCTGGTAAAATTAAAATATATACTTCTGGATGTCCAAAAAATCAAAATAAATGTTGATATAAAATAGGATCACCTCCTCCAGCAGGATCAAAAAATGATGTATTTAAGTTTCGGTCAGTTAATAATATAGTAATAGCACCGGCTAAAACTGGTAAAGATAATAATAATAAAAATGCTGTAATTCCTACAGCTCATACAAATAAAGGTATTTGATCGAAAGATATATTATTTAATCGTATATTAATAATTGTTGTAATAAAATTAATAGCACCTAAAATTGAAGAAATTCCAGCTAAATGAAGAGAGAAAATAGCTAAATCTACAGAACTTCCTCCATGGGCAATATTAGATGAAAGTGGGGGATAAACTGTTCATCCTGTTCCTGCTCCATTTTCTACGATTCTTCTTGAAATTAATAAAGATAATGATGGAGGTAGTAATCAAAATCTTATATTATTTATTCGAGGAAATGCTATATCAGGGGCTCCTAATATTAAAGGTACTAATCAATTTCCAAATCCTCCAATTATAATAGGTATTACTATAAAAAAAATTATAATGAAAGCATGAGCTGTGACAATAGTATTATAAATTTGATCATCTCCAATTAAGGATCCTGGGTTACCTAATTCAGCTCGAATTAGTAAGCTTAAAGAGGTTCCTACTATTCCTGCTCAAATTCCAAAAATAAAATATAATGTTCCAATATCTTTATGATTTGTTGAGAAAAGTCATTTTCGCAAATAAAATGGCTGAGGTTAAGCGATAAATTGTAAATTTATTTACGAGAATTTTCTCTTTTATTAGTCTTATAGTCAATATAAATATGATATAAAATTGCAAATTTTAAGTAATAAGAATAATATTAAGGCTTAAAGAAATTTCTTTATTTACAATTTTGAAGATTATTAGTTTATTTAACTTAAAACCTTATATAAAAAATAAGGTTCTAAGAATTATTCCTATAATAGAAATTAAAGAACAAAAATTAATTATTAAATAAATGTTATTTTTTATGTTTATTTTAAATCATTTTAATTTAATATAATTAAATATAAATGAAGAATAAATAATACGAATATAGAAAAATAATATAATTAAACTTATTATAATAAAAATAAATGTTATAATATATATATTATTAATTATTATAAAATTAATAATAATTCATTTAGGGAAAAATCCAATAAAAGGAGGTAATCCTCCTAATGAAAGAAAATTAATTAATATATTAATTTTAATTAAAGGATTTAAGTTATTAATAAATAATTGATTAATAAAAAATATATTTATAATATAAAATAATAAACATATAATTCTAATTAAATAAGAATATATAATAAAATAAAACATTCATAAGTTTTCACTAATTATAATTGATATTAATATTCATCCTAAATTATTAATAGATGAAAATGCTATTAATTTACGTAATGAGGTTTGATTTAATCCTCTAATAGCTCCAATTATAATATTTAAAATAATAATAATAATTAAAAAATTTATATTAAAATAATATGATAATAAAATTATGGGGGTAATTTTTTGTCATGTTATTAAAATAAAATTATTAATTCAAGATAATCCTTCAATAATTCTTGGGAATCAAAAATGAAATGGAGCTGATCCTATTTTTATTAATATGGAAGAGTTAATTAAAATTGCAATTAAATTATTTATTTCAAAATTTTTTAATATAATTATTTTTATTAAAATAAAAAATAGAAAATTAATGGAAGCAATTGTTTGTGTTAAAAAATATTTTAAAGATGCTTCTGATGATATTATATTATTAGATCTTGTAATTAGGGGGATAAATCTTAAAAGATTAATTTCTAATCCAATTCAGCAACCAAATCAAGAATTAGAAGAAATTGAAATTAAAGTTCTAAAAAATAGAATAAAAATAAAAAATATTTTATTTGAATTTATAAGAAAAAAAATTAAAATTATAATAAAAGAAAAATGAATTATAAATTCATAAATAATATTATATTATATATTTTAGTGTATGAAGCACAATAATTTTTGATATTATTAGATATAGTTTAATTCTATAAAATATAATAAAGGTAATTTATATTACTTAATTTACTCTATCAGAATAATCCTTTAATCAGGCACTTTATTTTTAAAAAAAAGGTATATCCTTTATATTTGGGGTATGAACCCAAAAGCTTCATTTAGCTTATTTTTAA